AAGTAGATTCTCTTTCCATTCATTTTAAAACGTCTATGATCTCTTCCCGAACCAAACATGAATCTTTCGATTCATTTGGCTCTCACACCCAATTACTTATGGGAAATTTCCCTATCTTTTTTTTGTAATGAGCCTATCCTCTCTTCTCTATTTGTATTTCAAATATATTGAAAGATATTGAAATTTATTATTAATACAAGACCGGAATTTTTGGAGGACTCTTCTGAACAAAAAAATATTTGCCAGCAAAGTTGTTTTTTTTTTTCTTCAAATCCAAAGAATTCTTTTTAATTTATACATAGGTCATCGATTTCGCATTGTATGAAAAAGGTAATGAAATAAAATACCCATTTTTTTTTACTTTTCGCCGGAAAGAGGATTTAAACTATTTTCTCGACATGAGTGTTCTAAATCGAAAAAATAAATTCCAACGATTTTTTGAAACCATTTTTTGTATTAACATAGTGGTAGAAAGAATACTACACCGCGTCTAGATTTAAAACTGCTTAGCTTTGCTTTAACCGTGGTAAAATGGTCCAAAGTTTTTGGTTGATAGAGAATCAAAGTGGATTTAACAACGAATCACGAAATGCTATGGTTCTCAAATATTTTTTCTTAATTTATTCAAGATTCAATTTTTTCAGAAGTAATTCGTGGGATCATACATTTTTTCCTAGTTATTTCTAAAGAAATAAGTGCAGTTGGTTGGATCCAACCTATTCTTGAAATAAAACAACTCGCACACACTCCCTTTCCAAAAAAAACCAATACACCGAGCACTACACTTAGATTTATTGGATTTGTTGCTAAAATATCGGTATTAAACCCGAAACTTCCGGCGGATAGCCAATAACCCAAACAAAGGAAAGAATCGGTTATATTTTTCATATGATCTCCTTTTATGGATAGATTAATTATCTTTCTACGATTCCGAATTTTTTAGAATTAGAATTATTTAGAATATATATATTATTATTGGTCGATCAATTGAATTGGAAGATTCCCCATAAGAATCATAGTTATTAGAATTAGTTGTTTTAAACGCTTTCTAAAAATTTTCCGAATCAATTTAAATGGAAAGGAAAAAAGGGGCATTGGACTAAAAAGAGAAGGAATAAGGCAAGCGGTATGTTAATTTCTTACCCTTACCTTAAATCAGCCCTTCCCCTGCGTTCTTGTACGAACAAATAAAGAATTGTAGGAGTGAAATCACAATAATAGAATTCGAAAAACAAGAGCAGCAAATCAAGTGCACGGAAAAAAGAATATAAATTTGTATTTTTCTATTTTTTTAGGGTTAAACAAAAGGATTCGCAAATAAAAGTGCTAATGCTACAACCAGCCCATAAATTGTTAAAGCTTCCATAAAAGCCAGACTAAGCAATAAAGTACCTCGTATTTTTCCCTCTGCCTCTGGTTGTCGCGCAATCCCTTCTACTGCTTGCCCTGCAGCAGTGCCTTGACCAACCCCAGGTCCAATAGAAGCAAGTCCTACAGCCAATCCAGCAGCAATAACGGAAGCGGCAGAAATCAGTGGATTCATGATAAGTTCCTCTCACCCCCCCAAAAAAGGAAATAGTTAATGATATAATCAACCAACCAATTATGACTTCATTTTTCAATTAATAAGATTTAGTCAGTCGAAGTAATTGAGAGTAAAAAAAAAATGGAAATAAAAATAATATTTATTGAACTATCCGAACTACTCCGATATTCATTTTTTTTTTATTCACGTAGTTCTTTTGTAGTTTTTGTGAACCCGTACAACTTTTGTTTTTATCTTACTTTCTAATTTAGAACCATTCTTTTGAATTCTTCGTTCTTTTTCTTGATTTAATTGCTTTAGTCATTCATCAATATTCAATTCATAATTACAGATGAAACAGAAGGGTTTCTTTTTTTGAATCCCTATCAAATTTACAGTAGAAGGACAAATTTATAAAACTATATTTATAGTTAGTTCATATATAACTAGTTATATATCTAATACCACATATACATGTATTTCTTCCATACCGTAAACCAATTCTTCGTGTCTTAGATTCAATTGGATTCAAGAATCATTCTTTGAAACTTAAAAAAAAAAAGAAGTTTTATAACTATTAGATTATATACACTTAGTTCGACTTCCTTCACTACTACTTTTTTTTTTACAATTCCCCAGTAATCTTTTCTATTTTAATATCACTTAAAATCATATACTTATCTTATTTATACCTTATTGATTGCATTTGATTTTACCCTTTATAATATTCAAATAATATAAAATAAAAAGATTCCAAAACTTATTTTCTATATTTTTTTTTATGAATTTATGTTCTCTAAGTATATTATCTTGAGTCGCACATACATTGTGGCGAGCTAAACTAAGAAAAAAATATTATTTCGTAAATTTGTTAATGATGGCCTTCCATGGATTCACCTATATAAGCTGCAGCTAAAGTTGCAAAAATAAGGGCTTGAATACCGCTTGTAAATAATCCAAGAAACATGACTGGTATAGGAACTACTAAGGGAACTAAAGAAACAAGAACAACAACTACTAATTCATCCGCTAATATATTTCCGAAAAGTCGAAAACTTAGCGACAAGGGTTTTGTGAAATCTTCTAAGATGTTAATTGGTAGAAGGATTGGAGTTGGTTGGATGTATTTACCAAAATAAGATAATCCTTTTTTTGAAAGACCCGCATAGAAATATGCTACTGATGTAAGTAAAGCTAATGCAACAGTAGTATTTATATCATTTGTGGGTGCAGCTAACTCCCCATGAGGTAACTGTATAATTTTCCAAGGCAAAAGAGCCCCTGACCAATTCGAAACGAAAATAAATAGAAACAAAGTTCCAATAAAGGGAACCCACGGACCATATTCTTCCCCAATTTGGGTTTTGCTCACATCTCGAATGAATTCAAGAACATATTCAAAGAAATTCTGACCGAAAGTGGGAATGGTTTGCGGATTTCTAACAACTAGAATGGCTGAAACTAATAAGATAGCAATTACAACCCAAGAAGTAATAAGTACTTGGGCATGCACTTGGAACCCCCCTAATTGCCAATAGAGATGTTGACCTACTTCCACGGAAGATATATCGTATAATCGTTTTAATGTGTTGATGGAACATAATAGAATATTCATATTGCCCTGCCCTCGAAAAGAAATAGAACTTGAAAGAAATTATTTTGATTCAACCATCTCGCTTTTTTTTTTGTCTGCTTAAATCTTATATTTTGAATACTGACTAATCACATAATATTTCTATTTTTTTTTTTGTTTTTTGCGCGATTTAGTAATTTAGTAAGATTATAGTAACCGATTCTAAAAATCTATGAAATTCCCAACTGAATAATTTATTTTATTAAAAATTATTATTAATTAAGAATTTCGTATATAGCTAGAACGACCCTCACAAATTGCAAAAACTAATTTGTTAAGAATTAATCGGATTGAGGCTATAGCATCATCATTAGCTGGAATCGAAATATCCGCGAGATCGGGGTCGCAATTTGTATCAATTAAACAAATCGTTGGAATTCCCAAAGTGATACATTCTCTGAGAGCGTTAAATTCCTCTTGTTGATCAACGATTATCACAATATCGGGTAATCCCGTCATATATTTAATGCCACCGAGATAGGTTTCCAAGTGAGATAATTGTCTCTTCAACATAGCGGTATCCTTTTTGGGAAGACTGTTGATTCTGCCCGTCTTTTGTTCCGTTCTCAAATCCCTGAACTTCTGAAGTCTTGTTTCTGTAGTATACCAATTGGTTAACATGCCACCGAGCCATTTTTTATTAACATAATGACATCGAGCTTTTATTGCAGCTCGTGCTATTGAATCAGCTGCTTTATTTTTTGTGCCAACAATTAAGAATTGTTTCCCCTTATTTGCTGCATCAAAAGCTAAATCACAAGCTTCTGATAAAAAGCGAGCGGTTCTAGTAAGATTTATAATATGAATACCTTTACGTTTTGTGGATATATAAGGTGCCATTCTAGGATTCCATTTACTAGTACCATGACCAAAATGAATTCCTGCTTCCATCATCTCTTCCAAAGTTATGTTCCAATATCTTTTTGTCATTGATCCCCACAAAAAAAAAGAGACAGGGTGTCCTGAAATAGAAAAATAAGATTTTGTTCCAATGGAACCTTCTCTTCTATCGAAGACTGGCCGTTGATACATGGTGTTGATACATGGTCAGGCCATTCATTTTTTTTTTCCTTTTTTCTCTTTTAAAGTTTAATCAAACGACCCCTCTTCTCTTAAAAGGGGTGAATCCGTTTTTAGGAATCATTTAATCCTAGAAAATAATTGCTGTGACGTATCGCATAAATTCTTAAAGAAATTCAAAAATTCTTAATTCTCTGTGGTGGAAGTGGTGGAACAAAATATCTTTTATTTCTTCCTTGAAGAAATTCTTTTTTTTTGTTTCCGGGGCAATCTTGGTATGTTGTCTTAGCTTTAAAGGGTGTATCACTTTTTTGAATCCGGTACCAACGGGTATCATTCCCCCCAAAACTACGTTCTCTTTTAGACCTTTCAACCAATCGATACGACCTCGGAGAGCTGCTTTTGCTAAAACTCTAGCAGTTTCTTGAAAACTCGCTTCGGATATGAAACTTTGGGTATTCAGAGATGTTTTTGTAATTCCAAATAATAGAGCTCGGTAATAAATTACTTCTTCCAAGGCACGCCCCGCTCGTTCAGCTCGCAACAATCCAATTAATTCGCTGGGTGAAAAAACATTAGACATTCCATCTTCTGAAACCAAAACCTTTGATGTTATTTGACGTACAATAATTTCTATATGTCTATTATGTATGTGCACTCCTTGGGATCGGTAAACTTTTTGGATTTTATTAACCAAAGAAATTCGACTTTGGGCAATAGTTAGCTCAGCACCAATAAAAAATCCCCAGGGAATGCCGAGAATTTTGGTTATATCCTCGTTCCAAGCGTCAACTCTCTTTCCTAGGTTCATCGATATTGAATCAATCGAACGCACTTCTAATACCTGTTCCACTTTTGGAAGACCTTGTGTTATATCACCAGATCTCGATTTTTCATAAATAAATGTAACTAATACATCCCCTTCAAAAAGGATTTCTCCATAATGGCCATGAACTGTTGCTCCCGGAGTTGCCAAATAGGTATTAGCCGATCTTATTAATACGGAATCAATTTGAACAATCAAAACTTGCCCCGATTTTAGGTGTAGTCTACTTTTTGTTTGAGCTAAACATATATTTTCACAAATAAATTGCCCCAGGCTAATTATTGTAAACGTTTTTTCACAATATTTATGATCATAATTATGATGGAGAAAATGCCAATTCAAACGGAATGGATTGAAAATGATGTTGCTGCATGGATTGAGCTTATAAATTATCTCGTTTTCGTCCATTAAATAATATTTAAAAATTTGACAAGTTAAAGGAAACTTGTCAAGTTGCAAATTCTTATTCATCGAGATCTGATTATGAGTTATTAAGAGGTAAAATGAATAAGAATTTGCAACTTGAAGTGCTATTCCTAAAGGGCCTAATGAATTCTTAAGATCTTTCTTCGTTTTTTTAACTATCTTTTTTAGCCTTAGCCCGTTGTGATATTTTACATTCCTTAATGGTCCTATTTGAAAACAATCAGATGATGACAAAATTATCAAAGATTGGCATTCCGTATTTCTGTTCAACAACATACGAATAGTTCCATGATTTTGGATATGTGATTGTTTACTTTTTGCCTTGGAATAAATAGAAAAAAATGGATTGATATTGATTCGATCTGACTCATTATTCGAGATCCATTCTGAACCGGACGAGTCATTCCTTTTTCTGATATACGAAATATAGGATTTTGCTAAGTCAATTCTTAGGAAATATCCAATCAAACCATTTGTATTTACTTCAACAAAAGAAGCACGGGATTCTTCGATAGAAGAATTTTTTTTGTCTTGATCCCAATTCAGTACTAAACAAGTCCGAACTAATTGAATGCTTGTGTCAGAAATTCTACGAATTGATTTTCCATTTCCATAAAGAATATAATTGAGAACTTTAAGTTCCAAATTATCCCTTTCCTGGAACAGATCTTGAGGAAAAAGTTTTCCGAAATTGATACTATTCGTTATTTCATATAGAATTACGGGTCGAACCAAAAAAAAAGACTTTTTCTTTATAGTTGTGATCCATTGGACATAGATCCAATTTTTTTTTTTTTTTGATTTCTTAGAATCTTTTTTTTTTAACCTTTCGGGTCGTATCAAAATGCCACTGTGTCGGTATATCTTATCCATCTCTTCGGGAAAATGGATATTCCCCGAAAATATTTGTAATTCCATTTTTTTTTTTTTCTTCTCCATTCGCACCAATCCGCCTATTCGACTTCTTATATTTAAAGTGATTGGTGTATCGACTCCAATGATACTATTGTTCCTTACCATTATGGAAGAAGATTCGGGTAAAATATGCACTTCTTCGGGAATGAAAAAAAATCGATCGACTTTGATTTGGTATTTTGGTTTAAATTCTTTTATTCCTTGATATTCAATTAAATCCTTTTTTTTTAAAGTGGGAGTAATTCCAATAGTCCTATATTTCGGAATTCCTGAACTTTTTATTCTGTATTGCGGATCGTCGAAATAAACAAGAATACTATTTTTACGAAAAATACCATTCATGGGTATTTCAATCGAGATATCGGAAGAAGACATTAATTGTTTGTCTAGCTCTTGAATCAATTCGAATGGAAATGGAATGATGAATCTATTTCTTCGTCTCTTTGCCAATAAATCCAAAGTCGTGTGGGAAAAAGTAGGATGTATAAAATGAAAATGAGACATACACCTAATTGGATAAAATTCTGAATAATCGGGAATCCCACTTTCTTTTTTATCATAAGGGTTAGAACTAAACAATTTATGTCTTACTAGATCATTTTTTAATTTTTTTTTTAAGGGGTTACAAATAGATCTTTCTCCAATAGAACGAGAGTAAATGTTTATTTGATCTTGGTCCTTGAAGAATGAAGAAGAGAGTGTACTCCACCTGCATGACCTTCCTGATAATATCCATAAACGGCTTGTCTTTGGTAAGATATGTACATTACTATATTCAAATTCAGATTCAGATGAGTGATATACATTAGTACTCCAATGCAATTCTCCCTGTGAGTTAGAATAAATATGTTTTCGAACTTTCTCCTTCCAATTCAAAGTGTATGTTCCCCCACGAATCTCAGCAATCACTTGTTCTGATTTTACATATTGATCATTTTGAACTAATAAAAAACTATTTGGTGGAATAGTCACATTATGAAGAATATCATCACTTTCAATAGTTACATACAAGTTTATATAAGATAAAAAAGCAGGATGCCCATGACGTGTACGCGTAGGATGAACAAAATTCTCATTAAATTGAATTTTTCCATTAGTTGGGGCTCGCACATGTTCTGCAGTACCCCCTGTGAATACTCCACCTGTATGAAAAGT